TGTGAGGTATGGAAGGAGATCAAATTCGAATTCAAAGCAGTGGATACCTTGTAATCCAGTAATTCCCGCTCGTTCCCCTAATTGCAATTAAACTCGGCCCAATCTTTTACTAAAAGGATTGAGCCGAATAAAGAATGAAGATCCTATCTATTTGCATATATCTTGCATATATCAGTACATACCTTACCTATTTATATATATACAAGATCTAAATACACGATAAGATCTAAGACTAAACAACTCAATGCTTCTATTGTTGGATCCATAATTAATCCTATGGATCCTTAGGATTGGTGGATCATTTTATATCCCGTAGTTTCGGACCATAGATCAAGCCAAGGGTCACAACTCCTTCTACCCATCCTGTATATTGTCCCTTTCATTCCGTGTTGCAATAGGCACTTAATATTCTATTATACAAGATTCTACGAAAATGAATTCTTCATAGGAGGGAGCAAATATTTATCTTTTCGATGAGAATTTGTACATGACATGGGAGAAACCCCTCGTTAATTGAAGAAAAGGTTCCATCATATATAGTGAATTGATACCCCGGATTCCCAGAATCATTTCTTTCAATGCTAACTCGTTATTAGTTAATGATCCTAGTAATTGGATCTATATGCTTATTCCGATAGGAAATGAAATAGTAAAATGATTATTCATCGAATGACTATTCATCTATTGTATTTTCAAATAGGGGGCAGGAAGGCTCTATGGAAAAATGGTGGTTCAATTCGATATTGTCTAACGAGGAGTTAGAACACAGGTGTGGGCTAAGTAAATCAATGGACAGTCTTGGCTGTCCTATTGGAAATACCAGTGGAAGTGAAGACCCCATTCTAAATGATACGGATAAAAACATTCCTAGTTGGAGCGATAGTGGCAGTTATAGTTGCAGTAATGTTGATCATTTTTTAGGTGTCAGGGACATTTGGAGTTTCATCTCTGATGAAACTTTTTTAGTTAGGGATAGTAATGGTAACAGTTATTCCGTATATTTTGATATTGAAAATCAGATTTTTGAGATTGACAATGATAGTTCTTTTCTGAGTGAACTAGAAAGTTCTTTTTCTAGTTATCTGAATAATGGGTCTAAGAGTGACAATCGCTACTATGATTGTGACATGTATGATACTAAATATAGTTGGAATAATCACATTAATAGTTGCATTGATAGTTATCTTCGTTCTGAAATCCGTATTGATAGTTACATTTATAGTTATATTTGTAGTGGTGAAAGTATAAGTGGTAGTGATAGTGGGAATTCTAATATAAGAACTGGCGGTAATGACAGTGATATAGGAGAAGGATCGAATGATTTCGATATAAATCAAAAATACAGACATTTATGGGTTCAATGCGAAAATTGTTATGGATTAAATTATAAGAAATTTTTTAAGTCAAAAATGAATATTTGTGAACAATGTGGATATCATTTGAAAATGAGTAGTTCAGATAGAATCGAACTTTCGATTGATCCGGACACTTGGGATCCTATGGATGAAGACATGGTCTCTATCGACCCCATTGAATTTCACTCGGAAGAGGAGCCTTATAGAGATCGTATCGATTCGTATCAAAGAAAGACAGGTTTAACTGAGGCTGTTCAAACAGGCATAGGTCAACTAAACGGTATTCCCATAGCAATGGGGGTTATGGATTTTGAGTTCATGGGAGGTAGTATGGGATCCGTAGTAGGCGAGAAAATCACCCGTTTGATCGAGTATGCTACTAATAGATCTTTACCTGTTATTATGGTGTGTGCTTCTGGAGGAGCACGCATGCAAGAGGGAAGTTTGAGCTTGATGCAAATGGCTAAAATATCTTCCGCTTTATATGATTATCAATCAAATAAAAAGTTATTCTATGTATCAATCCTTACATCTCCTACAACCGGTGGAGTGACAGCCAGTTTTGGTATGTTGGGAGATATCATTATTGCTGAACCCAATGCCTACATTGCATTTGCGGGTAAAAGAGTAATTGAACAAACATTGAATAAGACAGTACCCGAGGGTTCACAAGCGGCTGAATATTCATTCCATAAGGGCTTATTTGATCCAATCGTACCACGTAACCCTTTAAAAGGTGTTCTGAGTGAGTTATTTCAGCTACACGGTTTCTTTCCCTTGACTCAAAATTAAAGTAGAGCACTAGTACTAGGCTCAGTTATTTGTAGCGAACTTTAGTTCATCGCAATCAAAGTCCAAATAAGAAGAATGGGGTTTTCTTTGGTGACATAAGTTCTATAGTCAGAATCAGAAGTTTCGGATAATTACTTTTTTGATTTTGATTTTCTCCAGATTTTTTATCCTACCCCTATTGATGATTAGAAATCAGGAACCCTCTATAAAATAAAGAGGAGAAAAGAGTGAATTCTTCTTTCTGCGGAATAGAATTGGGAAAATGAAAAGAATTTCATGTTCCCTTCCTTCTTACGTATTAATATATAGAATAATGAAAATCTATAATAGAAATGTTGCATATTTCTATATCTATATCTCCCGAGAACCTCCTTTTTTTTTACTATGAATCCCTGTTGGATCGTATTCTAACGAATCCTTAGGGAACTCGTAAGAAACTCTTTATTATAAGATAAGGACGGGAGAACAAGAATAAAAAAGCGGATTATCATACATATATTTTGTGTAGAAAGATGAATAGGTACACTTATTTAGTTCTACATTCCTTGCACTTATTATATACTTATAATAAATATACTTATCATAAGATATATTTCTAACAAGTACAAATTTCTAATAAGTACAAATATTAAATCGAGGCACCTATTCTATGACAGATTTCAATTTACCCTCTATTTTTGTGCCTTTAGTGGGCCTAGTATTTCCGGCAATTGCAATGGCTTCTTTATCTCTTCATGTTCAAAAAAACAAGATTGTTTAGATCCGATGGGATCAAATCTCATCAATTTATTTTAACACTTGGACTTGGATCATAATACAGATATCTTTTAGTGGAATAGGGTACGGTACGACATGTGACTCCCTCCGAGCACAAATAAAAAAGCTGTTATTGTTATGCATGCAGATCCATGATATATGGATAAATGCATGTATATTGTATGTGGGTATAGCTGTTTTTGTTTTCAAATAGATCAGCGAATATCTGAAATAGAAAGTCAATGTATCTATATGTATGTAGATATACATAGTGGGATCATATGAAGGGGATGTTATTATTTTATATCTAACCAATTCGATGAATTACTCCTAATGGTTTACATCATAATAGTGCTAGTTGATGAGAGTTACTTCGGGATCAAAACAAAAAAAAAAGTAAAGTCAAATTCATTTGGCTTATTCTATTCTCTCAATTCCAATAGAATGCAACTGGATCGAGTATGAACTGGCAATCCGAACGTATATGGATAGAACTTATAACGGGGTCTCGAAAAACAAGTAATTTCTGCTGGGCCTGTATCCTTTTTTTAGGTTCACTAGGATTCTTATTGGTTGGAACTTCCAGTTATCTTGGTAGGAATCTGATATCCGTATTTCCCTCTCAGGAAATCCTTTTTTTTCCCCAAGGAATCGTGATGTCTTTCTACGGGATCGCTGGTCTGTTCATTAGTTCCTATTTGTGGTGCACAATTTCGTGGAATGTAGGTAGTGGTTATGATCTTTTTGATAGAAAAGAAGGAATAGTGTGTATTTTTCGTTGGGGATTTCCTGGAATAAATCGTCGCATCTTCCTTCGATTCCTTATGAGAGATATCCAGTCAATCAGAATGGAAGTTAAAGAGGGTCTTTATCCTCGTCGTGTCCTTTATATGGAAATCAGAGGCCAGGGAGCCATTCCCTTGACTCGTACCGATGAGAATTTTACTCCACGAGAAATTGAACAAAAAGCTGCTGAATCGGCCTATTTCTTGCGCGTACCAATTGAAGTATTTTGAAATGAACTGAAGAATGAATGCTTTCTCCGCATGAGGGAAGGAACTCAGGAATCCCCTTTTTAATATAACTGAAGTTTCTTCGGAACGTTTATTCGAGCAAAACATGTTCGATTCTATTTCCCCCGTTCCGTTGGTAATACCGTTGTGTTGTGGCCCATAGAATAAAGCAGGCGGACGAATACGGAACAACCATAATAAGAAGCTATTTTTATCCACCAAAACTCTTTTTTTTACATATGGAACTAAACTCAATTCTTTCATACTAGTAACAAATCTAATAAGTATGTATTCATCACACATATCAGAACATTTCGGAATACAGTACAGAATTCATCTTTTTAGGACCAATATTTTGAATTGATACGTTAGATACAGATGGATCGTATCTCGTAAATTATCTCTCTTTCGTCAATCGATGTTTCTTTTTTTTTATCCTTTCTTTTGCTCCTTGATGACCAAACGATTGGATCTCTCATAACTATTCAATTTCTCTCTTGTTTTGCCACCCATTTCGGATTTCATCATCAATATTCTTCAGAAATATCCCCTCAATTATTCCTGGGTTGTGGGTAGCCAGTGAAACATTTCGAAATAATTGATTGATCCAGGGGGAGTTCTTTCGTCTCGAAATCCGAATAATATTCGTTACTTCAAGTGGTTTTTCGGGCATTCATCGAAAGGAACAAATGAAGATACAATTGGTTCGAATTTGACCAATTGAGATATCTGGGAACTTGATTATTTCTTCATTCGAAACGGACCTTTATTCTATTTCTATATTCTTTCTAGGACTAAACAATTCAAAAAAAAAAAAAGAAGGAATAGATCCGATCCATAGGTTCCATACCTTGTTATAGAACTCATGCTTCATAGAAATATCGGATCAGATAGAGTCGGCGAATGAAGCAGTTTCATTAACAATTTACAGAACAGATTAAAAGTGCCAAAAAAGAAAGCATTGACTCCCCTCCCATATCTTGCATCTATAGTCTTTTTGCCCTGGTGGATCTCTCTCTCATTTAATAAAAGTCTGGAACCTTTAGTTACTAATTGGTGGAATACAAGGCAATCCGAAACTTTTTTGAATGATATTCAAGAGAAGAACGTTCTAGAAAGATTCATAGAATTAGAACAACTATTCCTGTTGGACGAAATGATAAAGGAGTACCCGGAGACACAGATACAAAAGCTTCGTATAGGAATCCACAAAGAAACAATACAATTGGTCAAAATGCACAATGAAGATCATATCCATATAATTTTGCATTTCTCGACAAATATAATCTGTTTTGCTATTCTAAGTGGTTATTCTATTCTGGGTAATGAAGAACTTGTCATTCTTAATTCTTGGGTTCAGGAATTCCTCTATAACTTAAGCGACACAATAAAAGCTTTTTCTATTCTTTTATTAACTGATTTATGTATCGGATTCCACTCGCCCCATGGTTGGGAACTAATGATTGGTTCGGTCTACAAAGATTTTGGATTTGCTCATAACAATCAAATTATATCTGGTCTTGTTTCCACTTTTCCAGTCATTCTAGATACAATTTTGAAATATTGGATCTTCCATTATTTAAATCGTGTATCTCCTTCACTTGTAGTGGTTTATCATTCAATGAATGAATGAAGAACTCATTTGATCTGCCGATATCAATCAAATCCGAATGTTACTTCGTACATAAACAAACCATTTTTAATCTGACTCACTCTTTATACTTCTACCCGTCTAAGGGATTCCCCCTCCAGTACAATGGCAGAATCGTGGATAGGGAACTATACTAGCTACCTACCTAATTTATTGTAGAAATTTCCGGGATCAATAATTGGACCATGCAAAATAGAAATACCTTTTCTTGGGTAAAGGAACAGATGACTCGATTCATTTCCGTATCGATCATGATATATGTCATAACTCGGACATCTATTTCAAATGCATATCCCATTTTTGCGCAGCAGGGTTATGAAAATCCACGAGAAGCAACTGGGCGTATTGTATGCGCCAATTGCCATTTAGCTAATAAGCCCGTGGATATTGAGGTTCCACAAGCCGTGCTTCCTGATACTGTATTTGAAGCAGTTGTTAGAATCCCTTATGATATGCAACTGAAACAAGTTCTTGCTAATGGGAAAAAGGGGGCTTTGAATGTGGGGGCTGTTCTTATTTTACCCGAGGGATTCGAATTAGCTCCCCCCGATCGTATTTCTCCCGAGATGAAAGAAAAGATAGGCAATCTGTCTTTTCAGAGTTATCGCCCCACTAAAAGAAATATTCTTGTGGTAGGTCCTGTTCCTGGTCAGAAATATAGTGAAATCGTCTTTCCCATTCTTTCCCCGGACCCTGATACTAAGAAAGACGTTCACTTCTTAAAGTATCCCATATATGTAGGTGGGAACAGGGGAAGAGGTCAGATTTATCCCGATGGGAACAAGAGTAACAATACAGTCTATAATGCTACAGCAGCAGGTATAGTAAGCAGAATAGTACGTAAAGAAAAAGGGGGGTATGAAATAACCATAGCTGACGCATCGGATGGACACCAAGTGGTTGATATTATACCTCCAGGACCAGAACTTCTTGTTTCAGAGGGTGAATCTATCAAGCTTGATCAACCATTAACGAGTAATCCCAATGTGGGTGGATTTGGTCAGGGAGATGCGGAAATAGTACTTCAAGATCCATTACGTGTCCAAGGTTTGTTGTTCTTCTTGGCATCTGTTATTCTGGCACAAATCTTTTTGGTTCTAAAAAAGAAACAGTTTGAGAAGGTTCAATTGTCCGAAATGAATTTCTAGATCCACGGATTCATCAAGCTGGTAAAAAGAGCCGAATTGTTGTGATCGATGCAATTATGTATGATTCAAAAAAATCATGGAAAATGTTTTGCTTGCTTTGTTTATACTGTTTTTCTGCGAGATGCCGGAAATTGCTTGTATCCCATTCCTAGCAATAGTATGTATATTGTGAAGAAGACTACTTGATCCCCCCTTCTTTTTTTCAATCAAAATGGGAGTGTTGTGACTATGCTAGGCCTCCCATTGGCAGATTGTAAATGCCATGTAATGCATCAATAGTTTTTTTGTACCTAATAGAATCGAATTCTAATAGATAATAGGCATAAGTAGGAGGAGAATACACGCGGATAAATGAAAGGAACAAATGATTATAGGAGGGATTACTCGTCTTCCTAATCTTCCACACAAGAAAAGGGTGGAAAATTCCTTTTCTTGTGTGGAAATAATAATGATTATTGATCCTGTTCGTCAAAGATTACTATTTATTTGATTTTCCAGTTCTATCGGAACTCGTTTGTTTCGATTCATAAGAAGTAGTGGACAAACAAAAAAATGGGTGGGAGTAACTTACTGAGCAAATAAAACTTCTTCAATGAACTTATAAAAAAAAGTAAAAATAAAAAAGAAAATTTTAACTGTGATGAGATAATCAATAAGGATTGGGATATGCGCAAAAATCCAAGATTTCATCTTTTCGCCCGGAGCATTAAGAGTCTTTTTTTTTGCTTGAAATTTTCTTTTTTATTTTTCTAGAGTAAGATTAGTATCGAAATGATTTGCAGGAT